CTTTCAAATTCATTAAGATTTCATGGACCGATTCTTGAATACCCGCTATGATAGAATATTCATGTGAGACTTTCTCGGATTTTACACGTGTGATACATGTTCCTTCTATTTCTCCAAGTAAAGCTCGTCGTATCGCAATGCCTATTGTGTCGGCTTGACCTTTTATAAGCGGAGACAGAATAAACCGTCCATAATAAAGACGTTTACTATCTGTTCTTGATTCAACACACTTCCACTGCAGTGTCCGAGTAGATACTGTCATTTTCTCTCGAACCATCGTAATAATATTGGATTAGATCATTGAATCATTTATTTCTCTTGTTTTTCTTGAAAATTTTAATTATTCAATCAGCGTTTCTACACACGCCTTTTTTTTGGAGGTCTACAGCCATTATGTGGCATAGGGGTTACATCTCGTACGAAAGTTAATAATATACCACTTCTACGAATAGCTCGGAGCGCTGCGTCCCTTCCGAGACCGGGACCTTTTATCATGACTTCTGCTCGTTGCATACCTCGATCCACTGCCGTACGAATAGCATTTGCTGTTGCGATTTGAGCAGCAAATGGTGTCCCTCTTCTCGTCCCCTTGAATCCGCAAGCCCCGGCAGAGGACCAAGAAAACACCCGTCCCCGTACATCTGTAACAGCGACAATGGTATTATGGAAGCTTGCTTGAACATGAATAACTCCTTTTGGTATTCTACGCGTACTCTTAACCGAACTAATGCGTGCATTCTTACGTGAACCAATTCTGGGTATAGCTTTTGGCATATTTTATCATTTCATAAATATGAGTCAGAGATCTATGGATATATCCATTTCGTGTTAAAAGAGATTCCTTATTTAGTTTATGTTTTATGTATGTATCCGGTTTCTTTAGCGAGTCTGATTATCCCTGCCTTTGTTTATGTCTCGGGTTAGAACAAATTACTATAATTCGCCCCCGCCTACGGATTAGGCGGCATTTTTCACAAATTTTACGAACAGAAGCTCTTATTTTCATATTGGTTATTCCTTGTTAAATCTATTTGTTGGAAGAAAATAAGTTTCTTGAGATTGTGTACATCTTACACCATATTCTCACTAAAGGAATGTTCAAGTTAAACACCTGATTAATCCTTCGATTCGAATCCTTATTGTTTCGGAGTCAATAAATTATGCGTCTCCTGATTGAATCATAACGACTTACTTCAATTTTGACTCTATTTCCTGGTAGTATACGTAAAAAACTACGTCGAATCTTTCCTGAAACAGAACCTAGAATCAGATCTTCAGTATCTAAATGAACCCGGAACATGCCGTTGGGAGGCGATTCGGTGATTAAACCTTCATGATTTCATTTGGGTTCTTTCAGTTTCGCTTGAAGTATCAACTAATGGAGGAGGAACAATATTGAATAACTCGTCTCTTTTCTTTTTTTTTTTCCAATTACAAATAGTAAGTTTCAAATCCAATTTTCCAATTTGTATATTTATTAAATTGTATATTATAAGATTATAAGATTATAAGGATTACCATATATAACATAAAATTTCTCCGCCGATTCCTTCGAGCCGAGCCCTCCGGTCTGTCATTATACCTCGAGAAGTCGAAATAATTGCAATCCCCATCCCGCCTAAAATTCGAGGAATTCGTTGAGAGTTAGAATAAATTCGTAGACCGGGTCGACTGATTCGTTTTAAATTTAAAATATTTCTATAGGACCTTTTTGTAGTCCTTCTGTGTTGTAATGTTAAAACCAAAAAATTTTTGTTGTTTTCTCGATGTGTTCTCACGTTTTCGATAAAACCTTCTTGTAAAAGTATTTTAACAATATTTTCCGTAATATTGGTAAATATTATTCGAACCACTCTTTTTTTATCCCTATCGGCATTTCGTATAGAGGTTATTATCTCGGCAATAGTATCCCTGCCCATGGTAAGCTAAAATTTTTAGTGAATCCAAATTTGATATAATCAACATGCTTTTTTGACATATTTTTTTCTAAATATAACTAATCACTAACGGTATATGCGTAAGATACAATCTTATTTCTTTCAAATACTCCAACTATCCACTATCCCGGTTTATAATACCTCGGGAGCTAATGAAACTATTTTAGTAAAATTTAATTGTCTCAACTCCCGGGCGATCGCGCCAAAAATTCGAGTCCCTTTTGGATTTCCTTCTTGATCAATAACAACCGCAGCGTTATCATCATATCGTATTATCATACCGTTGTCACGTTTGAGCTCTTTACGGGTACGTACAATTACAGCTCTGACTACTTCTGATCTTTTTAGGGGCATATTTGGTACTGCTTCTTTGATCACAGCAACAATAACATCACCAATATGAGCATATCGACGGTTGCTAGCTCCTATGATTCGAATACACATCAATTCTCGAGCCCCGCTGTTATCTGCTACATTTAAATGCGTCTGAGGTTGAATCATATCATTTTGTAATCTGTTCTTTCAATGCAAAGGACGAAGAAAAAAAGAAATATTCTTTATCTAAAAATCAAAAATTTGCAATTTTCCAAGACCCCCTTTTGGTTCTACTTTTTTATCTTTTATCCCGAAATAATGAATTGAGTCCGTAGAGGCATTTTTGATGCTGCTATTGAAATTGCCCCTCTAGCTATATTTTCTGTTACTCCGGTCATTTCATAAAGTATTCGACCTGGTTTAACAACAGCTACCCAATATTCGGGGGATCCTTTCCCCGCCCCCATACGCGTTTCGGCGGGTCTTACTGTAACTGGTTTGTCTGGAAATATACGTACCCATATTTTGCCACCACGACGTACATTTCGTGTCATTGCTCGCCGACCCGCTTCTATTTGTCTCGATGTGATCCAAGCGGGCTCAAGTGCCCGAAGAGCATATTTACCGAAACATATATAATTCCCTCGATAAGAGATTCCTTTCATTCTTCCTCTGTGTTGTTTACGAAATTTGGTTCTTTTGGGGTTATAGTTGATGGTTGTTTCTGAATTCCATCTCTACTACAGAACCATACATGAGAATTTCTTCTCATATGGCTCCTCGCGATTTCATTTTAATAAATTGGAATAATGAATTATTCCAATTTAGCAATACAAAAAAAGAACGTTTTCGCGGGCGAATATTGACTCTTCTATTTCTATTTGAGAGTTGTCTAGTGATTTCGCAGACTAGATGAATTGATTTTCGGCTCATTCCGCCATCCCAACCGGCGAATCATTAAGATTCTTTTTTTTAATATTTTAATAAAAGAAAATCTTTTATATTCACAGCTTACATCGTTCCCATCACTTCTTACTTAATGGTTAGGTTTTTATTTTACAATGGAGCTCATAATGAAATTTGTTTTCGAGGCAACTTTCTCAGTCTTTATTGGTTCCAAGCTCTGGATTTTTTTGTTTGTTATATGTGTTATATGTTATAGTAAATAGTAATCCTAGTAAGAGGGTAAGAGGAGTCGTTTTATTTTAATTATGGATGGATGAATTCGTATTGATGCTTTTATTACACTGCCTTTCTATTATTATATATTCTATTATTATATATTCTAATTAATAATAAATAATAATAACATAACGCTTTTTTTTGAATTATTTATAAACCCTACATATTGGAAGTCTATATCATTGATTTTTTTTCTCTTTCTCTCAGCCTTCCATTTACCTGACTATTTCTTCTCTATTTTGCTTTACAACTTAAGTCCTATTTAGTGTTTTTTGACAAAAAATTCAGTTGCTACAATGATATGACTGATTTCTCACATCTTGACTGGTTCTTGAGATCGAGATAATGTGAAGTGATGAGTTGGTTATTAGTTCTAGAGTTATTAAGTTCCTATTATGGGGCTGATTTGCTGAATTCTAACCCTAAAAACCAACGAGTCGCACACTAAGCATAGCAATTTTATCAAATGGTCAATCAAATTTTTATTCAACCTTATAGAATTAAAATTAGAATTGCTAGTTCTAGTTTTGATAAAAAGAATGAATGGGTTTAGCTTTCTAGACAGAAGGAAAAGACAACTAAAAGTTTATTATTCCCCGTCTATAAATATCCAAATTTTGATGCCCAATATACCATAGATAGTTCGAACTGTATAGGAACAATAATCAATTTTCGCTTGAATCGTTTGTAGGGGAACCCTGCCCTCTCTAATCCATTCGACACGTGCAATTTCTTTTCCGTCGATACGACCCGCAATTTGAACTTGAATTCCTTTTTTATTTGCTTGTTCAGTTAATTCAATAGCTTTTTTCATTGCTTTTCGAAATGAAACTCTATTCTTTAATTGTCCGGCTATATACTCTGCAAGAATATTAGGGTTTCCATAAGGTTTTGCAATTCTTGTGATGGCAATGTTAAGTTTTCGATTCACATAATTAAATTCTTTTTGTAGAGTTATCTGTAGTTCGTCGATTCCTTGTGGTCGATTTTCTAGTAATAACTTTGGGAATCCCATAAAAATTATGATCTGGATCAGATCAACTCGTTTTTGAATCTCTATGCGTGCAATTCCTTCTACTAACGAAGCAATTTTCGTATTTTTTTGTATATAATTCTTAATATACTTTCTTATTTTTTGATCTTCTTGTAGATCCTCAGAATAATTTTTTGCGTGTGCAAACCAACGAGAATGATGACTTTGGGTTGTACCAAGTCTGAAACCAAGTGGATTTATTTTTTGTCCCATGTTTCTCCCCTACTATTTTTTCTTTTTTTTTAATGAATTTATCTCTACATCTTTAGCATCTAACGATATATCTTTCATTACAATAGTTAGATGACAAGTAGGTCTTTTTATCGAATAACTACGCCCCCGAGCCCGGGGTTTAAATTTCTTTATGGTAGTCCCCTCATGGACTTCGGCTTTACTAATGAGTAAATTGGATTCATTGGAACCCACATTGGAACGAGCATTTGCTGCTGCAGAATAAACTAATTTAAAAATGGGATAACATGCTCGATAGGGTATGAGCTCTAGTATCAGAAGTGTTTCTTCATAGGAACGCC